ATGGGACTCTATCTTTATTCTCGTCCGATTAATAAGTTCCACCAAGGATCTATCAGACTATGAAGTGAATCATTTGATCAACACAAGTGTAGTGAACTCCATTTGTTAGAACAGCTTCCATTGAGTCTCTGCACCTATCCCCTTTTTCTCGCTTTCTAAACTCTGGTTTGTTCGCGTAAATCAGGATTTGGCTCAGGATTGCCCATTGTTAATTCCAGGGTTTCTCTGAATTTGAAAGTTATCACTTAGTAGGTTTCCATACCAAGGCTCAATCCAATTAAGTCCGTAGCGTCTACCAATTCCGCCATATCCCCTTTTTTGCTTTGAGATTAGGATCTCATTATGGTGTCTTTCCACTTTTTCTTATGCCGAAACCTTGGAATTCATTACATATAGATACTTATTTTATTTCTTTGGTATCTTCTTTCATTTTTTTTTAGCCCCATCCATATTGATTTAGTCTAATCAACAAAGATTGTATCATTTTTGTATTTGCAATTCAATATGGTTATATATTACATAACATATATATGTTCTTCCTTTTCTCATCTTTGTCTTAAATTAAATTTTAATAAATAGTCGAACGGTCGATTCTTTTTTTTTTACTTCCATGAAAAGAAATTTATGATTATTATTGAAACTTATAATTCTACAATGTGCAATGGAAAAAGATTATAAGTCTACTTCGTAGCTTTGAAATTAAAATAATTATAAAAAATTCTATTCGAATATTCATTTCGAATATTAATTCTAATAATTCTAGAATATTAGAAATAAAATAAAAAGACAAAAAGTATAAAATAATAATAATAGCACGAGGTTAGAATAAAAAAAAAAATAATTTAAAATCAGATATCATTTAACTAAAAAAAAAAAAAAAAAAAAGATTTATGATCTAATTAAGATTTTCTTATTTATAAACTAATTAAATCAAAATTAGAAAGTCGATATATTGCTATATTCTATTAATTAAGGTTATGTTTTATTTATTTAATGATAGTCACTATTTATTTGAGCTATATTCTGTTCTAGAATATATAGAATATGATTAATTCTAAATAGATAAGGAAAAATATGAATAGAATAGTTAATTGATACGATCTAGTAGTTTAGTGAATTTGTATGCATGCGTTTTTTTATTTGAGCCCGCTTAGCTCAGAGGTTAGAGCATCGCATTTGTAATGCGATGGTCATCGGTTCGATTCCGATAGCCGGCTTTTCCATATTTTTTCGTTTTTTTTTTTACATGATTTTTAATGTATTTTAAAAATAAAAGAAGATTGAAAAAACTTCTTTCACCTTTTTCCAAGAGTTAACACGCCATTTCTATTATGTCATATAAACTTCCATATAGGAATATATATTGGGTAAAAGGGTTAGATCTTTGCAAAATAAATCAATAAAATAACGGAAAATTTTTGTGATTTATTTGATTTATATATATTGTATATACAATAAAAAAAATCTGTATATTGAGAGAATATATCTTCTGACTCTTTGTATTCCAATAGTTTATTGGAGTGGATTTCACGTCATTTATCATTATCATTTAGTTCAGTTTTAATTTTGTTTAGTTTTGTACAATTTCAATAAAAAAAGGAGTCTTTATGTCACGTTACCGAGGGCCGCGTTTTAAAAAAATACGCCGTCTGGGGGCTTTACCGGGACTAACTAGTAAAAGGCCTAGGGCAGGAAGCGATCTTAGAAACCAATCACGCTCCGGAAAAAAATCTCAATATCGTATTCGTTTAGAAGAAAAACAAAAATTGCGTTTTCATTATGGTCTTACAGAACGCCAATTACTTAAATATGTTCGTATCGCCGGAAAAGCCAAGGGGTCAACAGGTCAAGTTTTATTACAATTACTTGAAATGCGTTTGGATAACATCCTTTTTCGATTGGGTATGGCTTTGACTATTCCTCAAGCGCGCCAATTAGTTAACCATGGACATATTTTAGTTAATGGTCGTATAGTTGATATACCAAGTTATCGCTGCAAACCCCGAGATATTATTACAGTGAAGGATGAACAAAACTCTAGAACTTTGGTTCAAAATCTTCTTGATTCATCTGCCCCCGAGGAATTGCCAAACCATCTGACTCTTCACACATTCCAATATGAAGGGTTAGTCAATCAAATAATAGATAGGAAATGCGTCGGTTTGAAAATAAATGAATTGCTTGTCGTAGAATATTACTCTCGACAGACTTAATAAACCTAACTTAAGTAAAAAAAAAAAAAAAGAACTAAAAACAAGAGTTCGAACAACTCCCCTTTGCCCTCTTTTTTGATTAAAAATAAAAAGGCACAAGGTAAGGGATTTTGTCGGGGAATCTTTTTCCTATTCATGTATCATAGATTGGTAGGGAGGTTTGGATCCCTTGTTTGCTCTTCCCAGCATTTTCCATATCAAAGAAATGTAGATTTTATATCTATTCTTTTTTATTTGATTTGATACATTGTGGTCAATCACGTAAGATTGGTGAATTAGTTGAAAGTACGGAAAGAGAGGGATTCGAACCCTCGGTAAACAAAAGTCTACATAACAGTTCCAATGTTACGCCTTCAACCACTCGGCCATCTCTCCGACATCAGGATTATGACTGAGTACCTGGGTGAATAGCGAGTTATTCATCAATGTTTTTTAGATTATGGTTAATAGATACCTTTTTTGACCGGAAAAAATTGGAAGTAGATAGAAGGTTATTTTAACGAGTCCGCTTTTATGTTAGTTCGTACTATACAATTCCTTTGTTTGTGAGAAAATTTTCTCACAAAAGAAAAGGTAAAGGAAATAAAAAGAGTTATAGAATGGATTACTACCTATGCCAAGATCGCGTATAAATGGAAATTTTATTGATAAAACCTTTACAATTGTAGCCGATATCTTATTACGAGTCATTCCGACAACTTCTGGAGAAAAAGAGGCATTTACTTATTACAGAGATGGTGCGATTTGATTATCATTATTATTTTTTTTTTCTCGCCGATTTGGAATAGAAAGAAAAACGAGTATTGAAAAAAATCTCCGCTTTTGAAGGTGAAGTTTATAATATAAAAAAGCAATCCCTTCTGTCATGTATCCACGATTAATGCAGCCTTAGATGCTTCAATTGTGAATTCTAGTATTGAGCAAAAGGTTTTTACCTATGGTTCCCGTATTACAGATCAATCCTACTACACTAATACAATATACGAATAGGAGGCATAGGGGAAGAAGCACTACGCCGAGAAATCAACAACACAAAAACTTTCTTCAAAATGATTCCTTTTCTTTCTTCTTCTTCTTTGGGATTGGGACTAATTAAAATGGTTGGAACAATAAACATCCATCTCGTTCGTACTTTGGATACCCGTATAACCATTGAAGACTGTTGAAGTTACTATTTCCTGGAAATTTAGGGGCGTTGAGAACAAAGAAATTTTTAGAGTTTACTTTTTTATTTTTATCTAGCATGAACCCACTTGGTAGTAAGAAAAGATCTTTTGCAAGAAGGTTGGCTAGGGATTTCTTGTAAAAACATTAGCCCCGCTTAGTTCATAATGACATCAAATTTTTCCATATATTATTTTCATTATGCACCTAAAGGAGGAGCCGTATGAGATGAAAATCTCACATACGGTTCTGAAACGGAGAATTCGTTAAAGCGAATGACGACCGTAACGGATGTCGGCTCAATCTGAAGGAAATTATGCGGAAGCATTACAGAATTATTATGAAGCTATGCGACTAGAAATTGACCCCTATGATCGAAGTTATATACTCTATAATATAGGCCTTATCCATACAAGTAATGGGGAACATACCAAAGCTTTAGAATATTATTTTCGGGCATTAGAACGAAACCCCTTTTTACCACAAGCTTTTAATAATATGGCTGTGATCTGTCATTACGTGCGACTATCTCCACTATAGAAAAAAAGAACGAACAGCTAGTCAATGAAATACTAGAAACACAAAAAAAGGGCTTTCTACATAAGCATCGTCCAAAACGATTTTTATCAGCTGTAGCAAATAAATAAACTTCATAGATCGAAATATGAAGTGAAGACTAGATATGCCTAAATACTTTCTTTCTATGGATAAAAAAAAGATTTAATTGATAGAGGAAGCACCGTAAAGATCAATTGGAAAGGTTTTGGACCGATACAAGAAGAGCTGTTTATTTATATCATAATATGAGATAAATCTTAGGAATCTACTTATGTAATAGAGTGGATCCCCTAAGGTATTGAGCAGCGGTGTAGCATCAGATCCTAAAGACAGTAAGTCTTTTTCTTTTTTATGAAGTATGAAAAAAAGTCTTTTTCAAAGATTCTATATAAATTTTTATATGAAAGCGGGATAGTTACCTTTCAGAAAATTCTAATATCTAATAACAGTGGACATGCCTTTTTTTCTGAAGGTAGGAGAAAAGATAAAACTTATTATATTAATTAATATATTTTTAATTAATATATTAATTAAATCAAAATGAAAGTTTGAAACTCATGTAATTACTCTCTTTTGTTTAATCCAAGAAAAACCGAATATCTATAAGAAATCTCATTCAATTAGACATTCAATTAGATATAAAGTTAAAGTAGGTTAAAGTGAAAAAACTGGTACACCAAAACAAAAGAGTTGGTTGTCGAGCCGTATGAGGTAGGAAACTCTCAAGTACGGTTCTCAGGGAGGGAATTGACCCGCCTATTCCGACCGTGGAGAACAGGCCATTCAACAAGGAGATTCTGAAATGGCGGAGGCTTGGTTCACTCAAGCCGCTGAGTATTGGAAACAGGCTATAACGCTTACTCCTGGTAATTATATTGAAGCACAGAATTGGTTGACGATCACGAGGCGCTTCGAATAAGAACTTTTCCTTTGTTTCTTTTTTTTTTTTTTATTGTATATATATCTTTATTTGTTTTTACAATTAATAGTTTTTTAGTTTCTTGGCCCTCTCGATCAAATAAAACAGATCCTTTTTTTCTATCAGAAGAACCAATCAAAGAAAAA